TTATTTTTTATGAACTATACCGGTTTTCAAGACCGGAGCCATCAACCACTCGGCCATCTCTCCGAAAGATAATTTCTATTTTATTTTTTTTTCGCCAAATAGAACATAGCCCTGTGAGTTAATACGATCACTATATAGAGAAAGATATAGGGTGTTACTTTCTTTATAGGTCTATCAATCTGTCTATATAAATAAATGAGATACACGATCCAGTATACCCATTTGTGAAGTCAAAAAGAACCTTTAACTTCATGTCCAAATAGAAAAAAAGTGCTAAAAAGAAATTGGAACTAAGTCATCTCGAATCAACGGATTCATGATAAAATCCCTTTATTTATTAAAATACAAATTTTTGAGTGGGTAAGAGGATTAAATGGTGTATATTCTTTTGTTAATAGCTTGGAGGATTAAAAACATGACTATTGCTTTCCAATTGGCTGTTTTTGCATTAATTATTACTTCATCAATCTTACTGATTAGTGTACCCGTTGTATTTGCGTCTCCTGATGGTTGGTCGAGTAACAAAAATGTTGTATTTTCTGGTACATCTTTATGGATTGGATTAGTCTTCTTGGTGGGTATCCTTAATTCTCTTATCTCTTGAATTCATTCGTTGCAGATCCAAAAATGAGATGACCCCTCCCATTACATGAATTACACATTTAAATTCAATATAAGTCCATAAAATGCAACTAAAGAAAAAATTGAGAGGGGGGGTCGAACTTATGGAGCTTGAATGAAATATGAATAAAATAGTAATAAATAGCAATTTACTAAATATGAAATAGTAATAAATAACTAAATAAAAAAACAAATCAAAAATTGATATCTGATAGCAATATAGAATATAATATTTTATGGAACTAGAAGAATCATATATTCTTGAATATTGGAATTAACTATTCAATATATAAAATAAATATAATTATAATATATAATATATATATTTCGATATATTAATAGAATTGTTAATTGAATTGATTTGGTGGTAGAATTTGATGAAATGACCCCAAACCAAAGAGTGTATCTCGTCTAGCTTTGAACAAATATTATCCATAAATTTCTTAGCAAGAAAGCGAAAAAATGCGGATATAGTCGAATGGTAAAATTTCTCTTTGCCAAGGAGAAGACGCGGGTTCGATTCCCGCTATCCGCCCAAATATAAATGGATTCAAAAAGATAAAAGATTCGGTATAGTTGACCGGGAAATATAGTAATTTTTTCCTCGCGTCCCAAAAGACAAGTATTAATTAATGACTAGTTAATAGAATCAAACTTACATTTCTTGAAAAAAAAATGTTGCGGAGACGGGATTTGAACCCGTGACCTCAAGGTTATGAGCCTTGCGAGCTACCAAACTGCTCTACCCCGCGATGAAACAAAAAAACTTGGACTAAACTCTAATAAACAAAGAAGAATTGAATGCGCCCCTATTCCATATCTGTACAAATAGAATAGCCTATTTAGACAGAATGGTAAAGGGGCCTCATCGATCATAGAAAAAAATAGAAAAATTAAGGGATACTTAAATCCTTACCAGCTTGATCTTGTTGCCCCTGGCAACAAACATGCATGAACCATTTCCCGAAGGATGTGTCCAGATAGTCCAAAGTCTCGATAGTTAGCTCTCGGTCTTCCGGTCGAAAAGCAACGTCGATGAAGACGTGTAGGTGCACTATTACGCGGTGGAGATTGTAATTTTCCATGAATTTTCCATTTCTCACTTAGCGACGGAATCTGACTTATTTCCTTTTTTGAGGATCGACGAATCAAATGATATTTTTTTTCCAATTTTTGCCTCTTCTTCTCCCGATAAATCAAACTTTTCTTTGCCATAATGCTTCAGTTCCTCTTATTATCAATGATAATGATACAAATCGGATCCTAGATGTAGAAATAAATATAAGAGTGCATACCTATATATTTTTTTAATAAAAAAAATATATTATTGCGGATAGAATACATAAATAATTAACCGAATTTGCCCGATGTGGAGGCAATCAAGAAAGCCGCATAAGTGAATATATAACCTACAGAAAAGTGAGCTAATCCAACCAATCTTGCTTGCACAATTGAAAGAGCTACTGGTTTATCTTTCCATCGAATCAAATTTGCCAAAGGTGTGCGTTCATGAGCCCATGCTAAAGTTTCAATCAATTCCTGCCAATAACCACGCCAGGAAATTAAGAACATAAATCCTGTAGCCCAAACAAGATGCCCAAATAAGAACATCCATGCCCAGACCGATAAACTATTCATACCAAAGGGGTTATATCCATTGATAAGTTGTGAAGAGTTTAACCATAGATAATCTCTTAACCATCCCATCAAATAAGTGGAAGATTCATTAAACTGTGAAACGTTACCCTGCCATAATGTGATGTGTTTCCAATGCCAATAAAAAGTAACCCAGCCAATAGTATTTAACATCCAGAAAACTGCCAAATAAAATGCGTCCCAAGCCGAAATATCACAAGTACCACCTCGTCCCGGACCATCG